GACAGAAAAAAGTAACTATCATCCCCTTTTCTGACGAATCGTATGGTTTTATGATTTCATTGCCCAATAAGGTTATCAAATTAATTGTAATTACAATTGAAACAATCGAAAAGGAAATATGAGTGAATATATGCTCTAAAGTTGAAAATATCATAAAAATGAAAAAAGGGAGGGAATCCCCTAAATTAATATTAATTAAGAATTATAAATCGGGAATTGAATTTATTTTTATTATAGGATCTATTAGGTCTGTTTTAGAAGATTACATGCCGCCACTCGGACTCGAACCGAGATGCTCTAGCACTGCTTCCTAAGAGCAGCGTGTCTACCGATTTCACCATAGCGGCTTGCTCGAACTAATAATAGCCTATTTATATTCAATCGTCGAGATTGAACAAGTCAATTCAATCAAATAAGTTTTTTAGTAAAGATTCAAATTGATAAAAAAATGAGTTCAAAAGTCAATTTGAAGGTTCATTAGTTTCATTTCTTTTTAGGGTGCCCGGTTTATTTCTCTTTTATCTTAGGGCTTTGACGTAGTTTATCCTATTCTAAAATCCAACTTTTGCAAGTAGATAATTCTCTCGATAAAAGAAAAAAACTGTTTTCATTTTTTTTTTTTTACTTTTATTGATACTTCATTATTTCTCGTTTATCTGATTTCATAAATTTCAAACAAAAAAAATTTATCAATGAATCCAAAATTTTTTAACATGGAATCCATTAGTTTCAACAATCCATTAACCATTAATTTGAACTATAAATATTATATCTGCCCTTCCCGAGAAAGAGAAAAATTTTTCATTATTGTAAAGGTCGATGGGGAAAATAAGACTCCCCACCACAAAAATCTTAGTGAAAATCTATTACAAAGAAATAAAAAATCTTGTATTTTTTTCTTTATTCTGCTTTTTTTTAGAATTCAGCAAACAGAAGAATTCTTTTTTTTTTTTTTTTAGACATCTTATAAGATTGAAATCTGCTCTATTTCATATTGATTAGAATAGGGACTGCCAATTGTGAATTTTATATTAACAAATTATTGAGCCAATTTTTTGAGTCAACTCCATTCCGATTATTCCAATATTTTAGGACTTATTTGTTTGTCGTACAAAAAAACTTTTTGAATTCCCGGTAGAAAGAGATTTCCCTAATGACAAAGCTTTTAACGCCGCCCAATATCCTTTCCTTTTCCAAATATTTTTACGAATACGCTTTTTTGATATAGAAGTACGTTTTTTTGGAACTGCCATTTTAAAATCATTGTTCTAGTTGGATGTGAAAGACATCTATTTTCAAAAAAAATTATTATTTCTTTTTCATTATTTCTTTTTTCTATATCTATAAATAATATTCTCTTCATAAAAAAGAAATATAGATATGTGAAAGATCCGTGAAAATGGGATCAAAAATTACTCGAAATAACAAAATTTTGATTCCATACAATATTAGAAAACCAAAAATTTTTGGTTTGGAACTCTTAGTTCTCGTTCTTTATCTCTCAAATTTATATCTTTAGAATCTCCTAGGTCATAGAAATCAAACTTAATGATTTAATAAAATAAAGAAAGAACCTAAAAGACCTTGATTTTCGTCATTCTATACTTTATTTACATTTATTACATTTAATAAAATACCTCAAAGGATTGTAAACTTTTGCCTAATCTAATAAAAAACTTGAATCTATTTTTAGTCAAACTCGAGAAAAGAATAGACCTAAATTCAATTCAATTTTAAAATTCGAATGAGATTACTAATAAATCTGTTAAAGGATACATGGTTTGATAAAAAAATATCTCAGTCGTTTTTTACCCTTTCTCGATAAAAAAAGTTCATTTTAGATCTATAATATTCTAACGTTTACTAAGAAATCGTTTTGATTGAAATGGAAAACAATCAATCCCATAATGAATTAGTTAATGAGTTGAAAGAAACTAACTAAAATCAAGAGTTTTTATTTCATTAGACCTATGACCTTAGTTAATCCTATAATTCATATCAGCATCAAGTAGTCTTTTTAGTGTAATTTTTTATCCTTGCTCTGCTCTATGAATATAAATTATTATTACGATAATTTCTCGTAATAATAATTTATATTTGCATTTTCCTGTTATAAGTATTCGTTTTTATATTTTTTATATATCTAACTTGGTCATCTCATTTGACCAATTGTAACTTTTTGTTTTGAATATTTGAACGATTTTGAAAAGACTCAGAATAAATACTAATCTAAAATTATTAAATAAGTTAGTGCATATCTTGATTTTTTATTGACTTTTTTCGAACGAGGTAAGATCCGGTGAATCGGAAACAATTAATTAAGAATAAAAAACTTTTTTTATGGAACAGACATATCAATATGCGTGGATAATACCTTTCCTTCCACTCCCAGTTCCTATGTTAATAGGGTTGGGACTTCTTCTTTTTCCGACGGCAACAAAAAGTCTTCGTCGTATGTGGTCTTTTCAGAGCGTTTTATTGTTAAGTATAGTCATGATTT